ACTCAATTTTCTCCCATGAACGATTTGTGTCAATGGATTAGTTCGATCCAAAACTTGAGATAATGGGTGTAATCCGAAAAAGGATTCATAAGTAGTTGTTAACGGAGTTGAAGTTACCAAATTCTGAGGAGTAGGTATCAATTTATGCCTAATTGCTCCGGAGATAGTTCCCTTAACTACATTTTCTAAACGAGCTAGAGCCAACCCGAGCTGGTCTTGTAAAAGATCCGCTACAGAGCGAATACGTTTATTTTTCAAATGATTCATATCATCAAGTGTACCCATTCCAAATTTCATCCCAATCAAATGATCGGCAGCTGCTAATATATCTCGTGGTAACAAAAATATATTGTTCTGAGGTATATTAAGATTCAGTCTCCAATTAATATTTCGGCGACCAATCCTTCCTAATTCACACCTTTGGTGAAAGAATTTTTTTTGTAATTCCTTACATAAGGATTCAGAAAATATTGGATCCCCGCCTACACAAGAAAATTGTTGATAAAACTCCAAAATAGCATTTTCTTTTGACCCAATTTTTTTTTTCTCCTTATCGGTCAAGAAAGATAAGAAAATTTCAGGGTAGCAAACATTCTCTAGAATTTCTCGTAGATTCGAACCCATAGCTGATGATAGAACTAGAATAGATATTTTCTGTTTCCTACTCACCCGAGCCCATATTCTTGCTTTTTTATCAATCTCTAATTCTAACCTGCCTCCCCAATCTGATATTATGGTGCCGGTATAGACCGAAATCCCGTTATGATCCAATTCTGACTGGTAATAGATACCAGGACTTTGCAATATTTGATTGATCACAATTCTGTATATTCCGTTTACTATAGAAGTTCCAAGGGAATTCATTAAAGGAATGTTTCCAATAAAAATTCTTTGGTCTTGCATATTCCTACTGGTTTTCCAAATTAATCCCGCGGATACATATAATTCAGAAGAATATGTAAGTGATTCATAGACAGCATCTCGTTCTTTTATCAGAGGTTCTACCAATTGATATGTTTCCACAAATAATTGAAATTCAATTTCGTGATCTATATCTTCAATTTTTGGAAACTTAGAAAGTTCTTCTATTAAACCCTGATCAATAAACCGATAAAACCCTTCAAATTGTATCTGATTAAATCCGGGTATTGTAGATGTTCCCTCTTTTCCATCCCTAAGCATCTTTTTTGAATTTCCCATTTATCCGTTTATTGAAAAAATCCCATCTCTCATTCTTCACCGAATCATATCCATAGAATTCGATCTAGCAATAATGGAATTTCTATTCTGTTTACTGAATCACATGAAATTTTATCCAACTCCAAGATATATGGAATGTATGAAATACGTATGAACGGAGACTAGATTCAATTGGAATTTTTTATAAGAAATAGATCCAAATGGAACAGAATTGAGAAATACCACTGGAACTTACGGAGTTTTGTAAAAACTAGAAAAAAAAAAGTAATTTCATTTTCACCTATGATATTACATATTCCAATTCGATTGCATACCATAAAAAATGTATTCATCATTGGATCTGTTCGAGCAGATAAACATATAATAAATAGAAAACTTTTTTTTTTAACCACGTTACTTTTTCATGTATTTGTATTTCATTGTTCAAAAAAATATTTGCAGAAAAGAGATTGATTTTTACCTATTTTGAATAGAATAGTTAGAATATCATTGAATTGAAGTAGGTAAGAAAACTTGTATTTTTTTATTTATTAATTTTTTTTTATTAATTTTTTTTATTATTAAAATAAAAAAGAATGCACAGATATATATGTCTCTTTTTCTTCTTTTTTTGTGGTACAGTTAGTTCTATTTGGGACAGCACATGCTGTGCTCTATCAAAAAGGAAATTTTCTCTTCAAGGTATTCAATGAAAAATTGAAATATAAAAATTTATTGAGAATTACTCCTCAAAAGGATCCCTAGAGAGATAAAATACCCCATTATAGAGCTATAACTCTATAACGTATGTTCTGATTCTGGGGTTTACATATACTCATCATTACTGTTATAATTGAAATTGAAGAAGATTTCTTTTTAATTGAAAAAACGAAATATAGATTAGTTATAAATCCATTTCTAATGATTTTCTTAATATTATTAGAAATAAAAAAAATGTAGATTTTAATTCAAAAATGGTCATGAATTTACAGTCAATAGTTAATGGTTCTGGTTTGTACTGGATTCTATATTTTGTGACTGAAAATCTAAATCTATATATATTTTTCGGAGTTGAAAAAAAATAAAATTGGAATCTAGTTTCTATGGTTTTGGCGGCATGGCCGAGTGGTAAGGCGGGGGACTGCAAATCCTTTTTCCCCAGTTCAAATCCGGGTGCCGCCTCAACAACAGACTTTAAATCCCCTATTATAACAAACGTAGGAAAAGACTCTTGATACTTTCTTTTCGTTATTCTAAGCCCCTGGCTCTCGAGGTTCTATTCTCTAACCTAAAGTTTTGCCTATCAGATTCAAGGAAAACTTAAAGTAGTGTAGGGAAATCCGTAAATCTTTACTTGGCACTACTAATTTAGTTCCACTTACTGAGTCTGCCAGATAACCAGAGAGGGAATTAAATTAATAGTTTTGTAAAGGACCTAAGATACTTTGGATACAGACTCATGAAAGTCTCGGAATGCTCAGACATTCAATCAATATTAGATTAGATGAAGAATTGCCTTTCATTTTACTTCCAAAAATAAAAAACGATAAAAGTCTTATTCTTTCTACATGTGAGTCAGATTCCTTGGATATTTCGAAAAGTGTCCGTTTGCTTGTGTTTACATCTTGTCGATTCTACTAGAAATTCTATAATAAGAATAACTCATTATAAGATAAGTGGATTTTTTGGAGTAGTTCATCAATGGTGACCAAATACCTCTCCCTTTTTTTGACTCTGCACCAGTGATTTCACTATTATTAGTGAACAATAATGGAATAGTTTCTTCATATTCATAGAAATAGGGGACAGAATTCACATGGATATAGTAAGTCTCGCATGGGCTGCTTTAATGGTAGTTTTTACATTTTCCCTCTCTCTCGTAGTGTGGGGAAGAAGTGGACTCTAGAAATACTTCTAATTGCGGTAATAATCAAACTCTATCAACCTGTATCAATTGTTTGAGTTTTCTATACCGTTCGGCAATTTTTTTTAAGATTTTTTTTTAGAAATTGGATTTATGTTTTGTTTTATTGACTCATTTTCTAGTTTTATATCAGTGTTTACACGGTTAACCATTCATGGGGTAACCCCTTTCGAAATCTGAAGAAGCTTCCATCGAATTGGGATTATCTGTATTAACTGGATCAAACAAACAAATGAAATTGAGAAAGTATGTACATACATTTCATATTCTATTTAATTTATATTGACGTTTATAAAGAAAAAGAGAGATATAGGTGGATTCCTTTATATTAAGATATTTCACTTGTATCTTTATACATTACAATAACCAAAATGGCTAGTATGGTAGAAAGAGATCTCTTTCTACCATACTAGCGGGCCCCTTAGGATACTACTACTGAGTCTAATGCATTCCTTTCATTTAAGACGAGAAATTGAAATCTTTTTTTTTTTTCATTGATAGTAAAATTGTATTCAAATTAATCATTTTGACTAACCGTTTTTACGTAAATTATAAGCAAAAAAGCAGTAGGAACGAGAATGAAGAGTGCAGTAGCAATAAATGCAAGAATATTGACTTCCATAATTTAATCGTTTATTATTATTTTTTTTTTTCTTTGGAATATCTCGGGATTTAATCCCATAGAGATGAGAAATCTTTCGCTTGTAAACTCACTCAGATGAATTAGATTTCGATGATATCGAATGAAAGAAATATCATGAATAACAATATCAGAGCTATAAAATCTAAAATCGATTCATCGTCAAGAATTTAATAGTATAACATAGGAAGATCTTTTAGCCACACCGAATACATAATGAGATTCCTGATCCAATCAAAAAATATTTATTTATGATTCTTTTTACCGGCTTTCTTTTCTACAACCTAGTAGTTTACTTTACTTGTACAATCATCTGATGAAGTATCATAAAAAAACCTTTTCTACTTCGATTCTTTACAAAAATAGTTTCTAAAGAACCTTAAATAAACAATAGAAATCAAATAGAGAAAAAAAGTACGAAGTTGAATTTGAAATTTAAAAAAATTTAAAGGGTCTATCATCTTTTTGGAAAACAAAGAAAGGAAATGTGACAAAGACGAGTCCCAGTAAAAAAACGAAAATATTCCAAAAAATTAACGAGTTAATTTTTCTTACGAGTTTTTTCTTCGACATCGACTCTAATCTTTAAAAAGAGCATATTCATTAGGGAAGACGCATTTTATCTTTATTTTAAAAATATCCTCTTTCCTTGGTTGGATTCGAACTATTTGAAATTCCTTGACTTCATGGAAAGAAAAGTATGTATAGGTACTCTTGGCAAATGTATTATACGCTATCCGATTCCATTTTCCTACACGAATTAATGGGAGATCAGTTGACAAAAAGCGGAAACCCCATACAGTATCTCTTTCTTGAAGTGTTGAATGCTCTCAATAATTATAATTAATTTACATCTGTCTCTCTACCCCTAGTTAAAATAATCGACTTTTGCTTTATGAAAAAAGAAAAATAAAACAAAAAGATAAATGAAACCATTTTCATCCCCTTGCCCCGAAACAAAAAGGGGAGTTGATGTATTGAATCCGCCGGGACTGACGGGGCTCGAACCCGCAGCTTCCGCCTTGACAGGGCGGTGCTCTGACCAATTGAACTACAATCCCATGGAAATCAAGTGGGTCGCTTACATATTCCTTCTTATGATTTCATTTGAATCATTTCAATTTTAGATTCAAATTTTTGTTTTGTAACAAAGAAAGTCACAAGTGATATATTGATATCTATATGGATATCACTTTAGTGATAGCAAGACGGATTACTGGGTAATCCTTGCATTATTATCAAATCGATTGATAATCT